TAAAAATGTATTGATATTAGACCTTTTCAGACAATTATAGACCCTGGGGGTCAATTCTGATTGGTCAATATAAATATATTTCAATGCTTTTTCTTTTTTCGTTTTCCTTGGTTTAGCTAATCTACCATGAAAATTAAAAAGGGGTAAAGTACCTTTGTGTTGATTGTTTTCTAAATGTTCTTCTGCATGGAAAAAGGGAATAAATAAATCAATCAAATTTCGGGAGGCCTCATGAAGTGCTTCTTTAGGAGTTAAACTTCCATTTGTCCATATTTCGAGAAAAAGTATTTCTTGGTTTTCATTTCCATTCACATAAGAATGAATACTATGATTTGCATTTCGAACAGGCATGAATACAGCATCTATAGGATAACTTCCATTTTGAAAGTTATTTGGCGTTTTTATACGATATCCGCGATCCCTCTTGATTTGTAATTCAATACACAAAGTTATTGGTTCTGTTAGGTTAGCTATATGCTGTGTATTATCAACGATTTCCACGGAAGGTGGTAAGATGATATCTTGAGCAGTTACATATCGGGGACCCTTGACACAAATAGACGCATCACGAGTTCCATATAGATTACTTCTCAATACAATTTCTTTCAAATTCATTAAAATTTCATGTACGGATTCTTGAATACCGATTATGGTAGAATATTCATGTGGTAGTTTCTCGAATTTTACGCGTGTGATACATGTTCCTTCTATTTCTCCAAGCAAAGCTCTTCTCATCGCAATGCCTATTGTATCGGCTTGTCCTCTCATAAGTGGAGCCAGAATAAAGCGTCCATAATAAAGACGTTTACTGTCTGCTCTTGATTCAACACATTTCCACTGTAGTGGCCGAGTAGATACTGTTACTTTCTCTTGAACCATAGTAATATTATTTGATCAAATCATTGAATTATTTATTTCTCTTGAAATATTTTCAATGTTTAGTTTTACACACGTCTTTTTTTAGGGGGCCTGCATCCATTATGTGGCATAGGGGTTACGTCTCGTATGAAACTTAATAGTATACCACTTCTACGAATAGCCCTTAATGCCGCATCTCTTCCGAGACCGGGGCCCTTTATCATGACTTCTGCTCGTTGCATACCTTGATCCATTACTGCCCGAATAGCATTTCCTGCTACGGTTTGAGCGGCAAAAGGTGTCCCTCTTCTTGCACCCTTGAATCCACAAGTACCGGCGGAGGACCAAGAAATTACCCGCCCCCGTACATCTGTAACAGTCACAATAGTATTGTTGAAACTTGCTTGAACATGAATAACTCCCTTTGGTATTCTACGGGCATTTTTACGTGAACTCATATGTCTATTCTTACGTGAACCAATTCTTGGTATAGGTTTTGCCATCTCATAAATCTAAGCCAGAGATATATGGATATATCCATTTGACATCAAAACAGAGCTTTTATTTATTTTTATTTATTTGAACATTGGGTCCTTTAGATTTATGGAGTTCCCTTCCCCCCTTTTTTCTAAAAATTCTCTATCCTTGTCTTTGTTTATGTTTTGGGTTGGAACAAATTACTATAATTCGTCCTCGCCTACGGATCAGTCGACATTTTTCACAAATTTTACGGACGGAGGCTCTTATTTTCATATTTGTCATTCCTTAACTTAATTCTGAATCTCTTTATTGGAAGAAAATAAGTTTCTTGAAATTTGGAATTGTATCTCCATGAAATGAATGTTGAAATTTATAAAATCACCTAATTACTAATATCATTGGGAAGTGATTCAGAAATTAAACCTTAATGAGTCTTTTTTTGTTCTTTCACTTGAGGTATCAACTAATGTGTGAGGCATAATATTAGAAACCTACCCTTTTTTCACACATATAAAAGTTCTATAATATAATTCGTATATCATAAAAGATTACCATATATAGCACAAAATTTCTCCACCGATTCTTTCTAGTCGAGCTTCTTTGTCTGTCATTATACCTCGAGAAGTAGAAAGAATTACAATCCCCATCCCTCCTAAAATTCTTGGGATTCGTTGATAATTATAATAGATTCGTAGACCGGGTCGACTGATCTGTTTTAAATTTAAAACAGTTTTATCTGGTCCTTTCCTATTCCTTTTCCTTCTATGTCGTAGGGTTAAAACCAAAAAAAGATTGTTGCTTTCCTGATGTTTCCTCATGTTTTCAATAAAACCTTCTCGTAAAAGGATTTTAAGAATGTTTTCAGTGATGTTAGTATATGGTATTCGAACTGTTCTTTTTTTATTCATGTCAGCATTTCGTATAGAAGTTAGTATGTTAGCAATAGTGTCTTTACTCATAAGAAACTAAGATTTTTGTTGTCCTCGAATTTTGATCTAATTGATATAATCAACATGCTCTTTTTTTTTTTTTCTGAATTATTAAATATTTATGAAATATTAAAGGCATATACGTGAACCACAAACAATCTACTAAATTAATCAATTTCATTCAAATACTATAAGCTCTATTATGGTCTCATCTTATAATACTTCGGGTGCTAACGAAACTATTTTAGTGAAATTTAATTGTCTTAATTCCCGGGCGATTGCGCCAAAAATTCGAGTTCCTTTTGGATTTCCTTCTTGATCAATAACAACCGCAGCATTGTCATCATATCGTATTATCATACCATTGTCGCGTTTTAGTTCTTTACAAGTACGTACAATTACGGCTCTGATCACTTCTGATCTTTCTAGCGGTGTATTTGGTATTGCTTCCTTGATTACAGCAACAACAACGTCACCGATCTTAGCATATCGTCGATTACTAGCTCCTATGATTCGAATACACATCAATTTTCTGGCTCCGCTGTTATCCGCTACATTCAAATGGGTTTGAGGTTGAATCATATCGTTTTTTATCTGTTTTTTCAATGCAAGGGCAAAGCAAAGGGCTCAGTAAAAAAAAAGAAATATTGTTTATTCAAAACAAAATAAAGAAACCTGCAATTGGTTTTTTTCATCCGAAAAACCTCTTTCTTTTGGTTCTACATTCCTATCCTGAAATAATGAATTGAGTTCGTATAGGCATTTTGGATGCCGCTATTGAAATAGCCTTTCTGGCTATATTTTCTGGTACTCCGCTCATTTCATAAAGTATTCTACCTGGTTTAACGACAGCTACCCAATATTCGGGAGATCCTTTTCCTGAACCCATACGTGTTTCTGTAGGTCTTACTGTAACTGGTTTGTCTGGAAATATACGTACCCATATCTTTCCGCCGCGGCGTGCGTTTCGTGTCATTGCTCGTCGCCCTGCTTCTATTTGTCTAGATGTGATCCAAGCAGGTTCAAGCGCTTGAAGGGCATATCTACCGAAGCAAATACGATTACCTCGATAAGATATTCCTTTCATTCTTCCTCTATGGTGTTTACGGAATCGGGTTCTTTTGGGGTTATAGTTGATGGTTATTTATTACTTCCATCTCTACTACAGAACTGGACATGAGATTTTCTTCTCATCCAGCTCCTCACGAACGAAACGATTAACGATTATAAAATAATATACATGTATTTAATAAATTAAATAATATATTGAATCATGAGAGTCTTTGATAATTTATTAGAAATTGATATATCTTTTTTTTTAGATATAACTAAACATACATTCGATTGATAATTATAAAAAATAAAATTTTGTTTTATTTTTATTATAAGGTTATAACGAATCTGTAGTTTGTTTTGCTTTTATATTATAATATTAGATATTGGATCGACTACAATTTTGAAATCCAAAAAAGAAAGATTTTCGCGGGCGAATATTTACTTTATTTAATATTCAGTTTATCGGATTAGTGCATGGCATTACTTTTATTTTAGGATTAATTCATGACACGATTTTTCAGAATAAATGAGTTCCTAGTTCATTCCGCCATCCTACCCAATGAACCATTAGGATTCGTTTTCAATAGAATCTTATGCAATCAGGGGTTCTGTCGTTCCCATCGCTTCGCGATTAATGGTTAGGTCTGGATTCTACAACGGAGCCCCTAAATGAAATTTGTTCTTGAGTCAATACTCTCAGTCTTTATTGACTCGGGGCTCTTGATTTTTTTGTTCTATTCTATAAGTCTATAAGATCTTATAAGTCTATAAGAACGATTTTATTTTGTTTAATTAGGGATCAATTAGTATTAATGCTTTATTACATTTCCCTTTATGAGATGAATCATCGACCTTACATATTGGAATTCTATATCATAGATTTTTTCTTTTTTTTTTCTCTCTTTCTCTCACCCTTCCATTTATCTATATACTTTCCTTTTATTCTTTCGCAACTCAGAATAAAATTGGTTTTTCTTTTTTTTTTATCTAAAAAAGATTTCAGTTGCTACAATGATATGACCAATATATCATATCTCGACTGTTTCTTTATATCCAGATAATGCGAAACGATGAGTTGGTTATTAGTTCATACTATGGGCTGGTCTTTTTTTTTTTTGAATCGAACCCTAAAAAAATTAACGAGTCACACACTAAGCATAGCAATTATAATTATATCGAATCAAATAATTAATGGAATCTTTATTCAACCTTATAGAATTATTTGTTTTTGTTTTGATTTAACAGACAAAAAAGAATGAAAGAATTTTTTTTGTTCTATTCTATTAACTGATAGACCTAAAGATAAGTTTAAGTAAAGGTTTTATTATTACTCGTCTACAAATATCCAAATTTTGATACCTAAAGCCCCATAGATAGTTCGAACTGTATAGGAACAGTAATCAATTTTAGCCCTAATGGTTTGTAGAGGTACCCTACCTTCTCTGATCCATTCGACACGTGCAATTTCTTTTCCGTCGATACGCCCTGCAATTTGTATTTGAATTCCTTTTGTACCTGCTTGTTCGGTTAATTCAATAGCTTTTTTCATTGCTTTGCGGAATGACACTCTATTTTTTAATTGTCCGGCTATAAATTCTGCAAGAATATTAGGGTGTCCATAAGGATTTGCAATTCTTGTAATAGCAATATTGAGTTTACGGTTCACAGAATTAAGTT